TATATATTTTTCAGGTGTTAAAAAGAAGAAAGATTAGATTAATCCGTAAATTACATTTTTTTATACAATTTTTCTTTCAAAAGATATACTTCTTAGGTATGATTAATATTCTTCGGATCGACACACAAGTTTTTCTTGAATCAACAACAAAAAAAGTTAAAAAATACATTTACACTATTTATATTAAAGCAAATCCCGCAAGAATTGAGAAAAAAAAAAACACAAAAATTCACTTTATAAAGTCACTTTCTAATATTAGTAATATTAAAAAATATTCAAAGAACTTACCTTCTTTGTCACAAGCATATGTATTTTACAAATTATCAAAAACCCACGTTATTAACTTAAGATCTGTTCTTCAATATCACGGAACACCCGTTTTAAAGAAAAACGAACTAACGGGATATTTTAGAACACAAGGAATATTTAGTTCCGAATTAAAAAATAAAAAACTTCGTAATTCTAGACTGAATCAATGGAAAAATTGGTTAAGGGTTCATTATCAATATAATTTATCTAAAATTCAATGGTCTAAATTAGTAGCCCAAAAATGGCAAAATAGAGTTAATAAAGCCCCCCAAAAAGATTTAAACAAATGGTATTCATATGAAAAAGAAACTTATTCTCTATTACCAAATAAAAAAGAAAATTTTAAAAGACACTCTGAATATGACCTCTTCTCGTCTAAATCTATTAATTATGAAGCTAAGAGGAACTCCTACAGTTATGTATCATCATTACACGTAAACAATACCGAAGAGATTTCTTATAATTACAACATAGATAAACAAAAATTATTTGATGGGTTGGCAATTATACTTCTCAAGAATTATCTAGGAAAAGATGCTATTATGGCTAAAAATCCGGATAGAAAATATGCGGATTGGAAAATTATCCATTTTAGTGTTAGAAAGAAGCTCACTAGTGAGGCTTGGATCCATAGCACCAGTAATAAACAGACTAGTCACGATCAAAAAGTTGATAAAATGTATAAGAAATATCCTTTTTATCTCACAATTCATGAAGACATCAACCCCTTCAATAAAAAACAATTTGGTTGGATGGGAATGAATGAAGAAATACAAAGCAAGGCCATATCCGATTTTGAACTTTGGTTCTTCCCAGAAGTTATGTTACTTTATAATTCATATAAAATAAAACCCTGGGTCATACCCATAAAATTACTTTTTTTTTTGTTTCAGGGAAATGCACCGATTAGTACAAATAAAAACATCAATGAAAAAAAATATATTGAAGAAGATTATGCGGGATCAGTCATAAAAAATCATACAAATAAAAAGCAAAACACAAGCGCTACAGAAACAGAATTAGATTTTTTCCTACAAAATAATTTGCTTATTCAATTTAGAAATGATTCTTTTTTTAATCAACAACTAATCAATAATATCAAGGTATATTGTCTCCTGCTTAGACTGAGAAGCCCGCGAAAAGTTTTTATATCCTCTCTGCAACGAGGCGAAATGCTTTTCAATATAATGCTGAGTCACAAGGATGTCCATATTCCCGAATTGGTGAAAGGAGGGGGGGTTAGCATCGAACCGGTTCGTCTGTCTGTCAAAACGAATGGACAATTTATTAGATATCAAAGCATAAGTATTTCGTTGGTTCATAAGAATAAAGATCGCATTAATCAAAGATATGGTGATAAAAATAATTTTTTTAAATCCCTTATAAGACATCAAAAAATAACTGGAAATAGAGATAAAAACGATTATGCTTTGCTCGTTCCCGAAAATATTTTATCACCTAGACGTCGGAGAGAATTGAGAATTGTAATTTCATTCAATTCAAGAAAAGGGAAGGGTGCGGGTCTAAATCCCATACTTTGGGATGGAACGAACGTAAAAAACTGTGTTAAATTTTTGGATACAAGCCCAAGTCTTGATATAGATAAAAATAAATTAAAAAAATTAAAGTTCTTTCTGTGGCCCACTTATCGATTAGAAGATTTAGCTTGTATGAATCGCTATTGGTTTGATACCACTAATAGCAGTAGTTTCGGTGTGTTAAGGCTACATATGTATCCACAATATCAATATCCACAATTTTAAAATAGACGACGATAAATTTTTGCTAGATATCAGATATCAGGTAACATATCTAATATTTCAAAGCAAACTAATACATACATGTAGTATCTTACATTCCATGATAATTCGATCTATAAATAAAAAAATCAACGGAATTTTTTTTTGAGAAAATTAAGAGTAGATAACTTAATTTAGTATACCCGATTCAAATGGTTAGCATTATTCTTTTTTATTATTTCTGATCAGTAAAATTAACAATAAAAAAATATCTTTAAACAATAAAAGGGGGAGCAATTTACGTTTTATGGTAAAAAATTCATTCATTTCAGTTTTTTTCCAAGAAAAAAAAGAAGAAAACCCGGGGTCTGTTGAATTTCAAGTATTAAGTTTCACTAATAAGATACGACGACTTACTTCACATTTGGAATTGCACAGAAAAGACTATTTATCTCAGAGAGGTTTACGTAAAATTCTGGGAAAACGTCAACGATTACTAGCTTATTTGTCAAAGAAAAATCGAGTACGTTATAAAGAATTAATTGGTCGGTTGGAAATTCGTGAGCCAAAAACTCACTAATTTTAATTTAAAAGAACTTTAATTATTTGATGTTCGATCTTGAATTTTTATTATTTTCGACAATTCGTGGAAGAATCAATCGGGGAAAAACCTATGAATGTACCAGCTACAAAAAAAGACCTCATGATAGTAAATATGGGTCCTCAGCACCCATCAATGCATGGTGTTCTTCGACTCATCATTACTCTAGATGGTGAAGATGTTATTGACTGTGAACCAATATTGGGTTATTTACACAGAGGAATGGAAAAAATAGCAGAAAACCGAACAATTATACAATATTTGCCTTATGTAACAAGGTGGGATTATTTAGCTACTATGTTCACAGAAGCGATAACCGTAAATGCACCAGAGCAGTTAGGAAATATTCAAGTACCGAAAAGAGCCAGCTATATCAGAGTAATTATGTTGGAGTTGAGTCGTATAGCTTCTCATTTGTTATGGCTCGGACCTTTTATGGCCGATATTGGGGCACAAACCCCTTTCTTCTATATTTTCAAAGAAAGAGAATTAGTATATGATCTATTCGAAGCTGCCACTGGTATGAGAATGATGCATAATTATTTTCGTATCGGAGGAGTCGCTGTTGATCTACCCCATGGCTGGATAGATAAATGTTTAGATTTCTGTGATTATTTTTTAACAGGGGTTGCTGAATATCAAAACCTTATTACACGAAATCCTATTTTTTTAGACCGAGTTGAGGGAGTAGGGATTATTAGCGAAGAGGAAGCAATAAATTGGGGTTTATCAGGACCAATGCTACGAGCTTCCGGAATAAAGTGGGATCTTCGTAAAGTTGATCATTATGAGTGTTATGACGAATTTAATTGGGAAATCAAATGGCAAAAAGAAGGGGATTCGTTAGCTCGTTATTTAGTACGAATCGGCGAAATGACGGAATCTATAAAAATTATTCAACAGGCTCTGGAAGGAATTCCAGGAGGGCCCTATGAGAATTTAGAAAACCGATGCTTTGATATAGTAAGGGATCCAAAATGGAATGATTTTGAATATCGATTCATTAGTAAAAAGCCTTCGCCCACTTTTGAATTGTCGAAACAAGAACTTTATGCGAGAATCGAAGCACCAAAGGGAGAGTTGGGCATTTTTTTGATAGGAGATCAAAGTGTTTTTCCTTGGCGATGGAAAATACGACCGCCAGGTTTTATCAATTTGCAAATTCTTCCTCAGTTAGTTAAAAGAATGAAATTGGCTGATATTATGACGATACTAGGTAGTATAGATATCATTATGGGAGAAGTTGACCGTTGAAATGATAATTGATCGAACAGAAATACAAGATATCAATTCTTTTTACAGATTGGAGTCTTTAAAGGAGATCTATGGGATCATATGGATGTTTATACCTATTTTGACTCTTGTATTGGGAATAACAATAGGTGTACTAGTAATTGTGTGGTTAGAAAGAGAACTATCCGCAGGGATACAACAACGTATTGGACCTGAATATGCCGGCCCTTTAGGAATTCTCCAAGCTATAGCAGATGGGACAAAACTACTTGTTAAAGAAAATATTATTCCATCTAGAGGAGATAGTGGTTTATTCAGTATCGGACCATCGGTAGCGGTCATATCAATTTTACTAAGTTATTCAGTAATTCCTTTCGGTTATCATTTTATCCTAGCTGATATAAATATCGGGGTTTTTTTATGGATCGCTATTTCAAGTATTGCTCCTATTGGACTTCTTATATCAGGATATGGATCAAATAATAAATATTCCTTTTTAGGTGGTTTACGAGCAGCTGCTCAATCCATTAGTTATGAAATACCATTAACTCTATGCGTGTTATCAATATCTCTACGTGTGACTCGTTGAGACATAAACTTTTGACTATTTCCGTTCTTTCGCGGAAAGCGTTGAATAGATAGTCTCCGTTTTTTGTTCATCGTTAGTGTTGATGAACTAAATCAGATAGTTCTCTGAGTGAAAAAAAACAGCTTATAAGTTTGCAGTAAGAAGTCGAGTCTCATTTCCTATGTACCAGGATTAAGCAAAAGTAAATATAAGCAGTAGAGACTGTTTACCCCAAGATTGGTTGGTTGGGCATCATGGCTTGAAGCGGGTTCACAAGATCAACTGTATGGGGTTTTCATTAGCGTTTGGCTATATTACCCGACTACCATAACAGGCGATTGGGCAAAAATGAGTGGATGGTTAGAAACACCAAATTACACAAGGGATTAGTAATAGAGATTATGTAAATTATACAAAGGGCCGTTTCCGCATAAAAGGAAGACCAATTGGGGCTTTACGTTAGTAGAAATGATCAGGTAGTACTCCCCATGATTCCGATCCAGAGTATGCTCCTATCCACCGATTAAAGAAATTACTATCAAGAACGAAATAATCCTTTACTTTTTTTGAATCCACTTTTTAGAAACAAGAATAGGAACGAAAAGGTAGAAAGACTGCAATTACAATAAAAAATGAATAAAAAAAGAGAGAGAAAGATCTTTATTCTTTAATTTATATAGAAAGCAAATTCTTGGCATTATTTATGAACTAATGTAATATCTAATTCTTTTTCGTAATTGAAAAAGCTGGGTTCAAATATCTATGAATATTTATAGAAGGAGTATTTTATTGAAGGTTTAAGTTATTACTCAAAAAAACATTCTAAATTATTAAAGGATGAGATCAATTCAGAAGTACTTTTTTTTGTTTTATTATAGCAGACAGAATTACATTGGTCTAATTCGGGACCTCTCAATAGATTTTTACTCGATCTAGAACATATCGCCATTAAAGAATGCCGATCCGGTCCTTAGATTTCTTTGTGGTCCTGGAGGAGCCGTATGAGGTGAAAATCTCATGTACGGTTCTGTAATAGCGATGGGAACAGTGATGTTATCACCGACTATAATTATCTAACAGTTCAAGTACAGTTGATATAGTTGAGGCACAGGCAAAATATGGGTTTTGGGGATGGAATTTGTGGCGTCAACCTATCGGGTTTATCGTTTTTATAATTTCCTCCCTAGCAGAATGTGAGAGATTACCCTTTGACTTACCAGAAGCAGAGGAAGAATTAGTAGCGGGTTATCAAACTGAATATTCTGGTATCAAATTTGGTTTATTTTATGTTGCTTCTTATCTAAATCTACTAGTTTCTTCATTGTTTGTAACAGTTCTTTACTTGGGTGGGTGGAATCTCTCTATTCCGTACATGTTTATTCCTGAACTATTTGAAATAAATAAAGTAGGTGGCGTCTTTGGAACCACAATTTTTCTCTTTATTACATTAGCTAAAACATATTTGTTCTTGTTTATTCCTATCACAACAAGATGGACTTTACCTAGGTTAAGAATGGACCAATTATTAAACCTTGGATGGAAATTTCTTTTACCTATTTCTCTAGGTAATCTATTATTAACAACTTCTTCCCAACTCCTTGCACTGTAAATACACTATCACGACCTGTCCCAAACAAGAGAAAAAAAAATTCGATATATTCACGATATGTTCCCCATGGTAACCGGGTTCATGAATTATGGTCAACAAACAGTCCGAGCTGCAAGATACATTGGTCAAAGTTTTATGATTACCTTATCGCACGCAAATCGTTTACCTGTAACTATTCAATATCCTTATGAAAAATTAATCACATCGGAACGTTTCCGCGGTCGAATCCACTTTGAATTTGATAAATGCATTGCTTGTGAAGTATGTGTTCGTGTATGTCCTATAGATTTACCTGTTGTGGATTGGAAATTGGAAACGAATATTAGAAAGAAACGATTGCTTAATTACAGTATTGATTTCGGAATCTGTATTTTTTGTGGTAATTGCGTTGAGTATTGTCCAACAAATTGTTTATCAATGACTGAAGAATATGAACTTTCTACTTATGATCGTCACGAATTGAATTATAATCAAATAGCTTTGGGTCGTTTACCAATGCCAGTAATTGACGATTACACAATTAGAACAATTTTGAATTCGCCTCAAAGAAAAAATACGTCAACCCCATGATTAAAAAATTTTAGTTTTATTTTTCCTTGGTCAATAACTACAATAGAAATCCCAATAATTAGTTGATGAGAATCGAGGCGTCATTTGGAGTTAAAATCGAGTGATATATCATCTATCAGTAATTTTTTTCACATATATAGCTCCCATTTTTAATTGATTATTCTGATAAAAAACGAGATTGATTCAATTATTGGATACACATCAATCCACACTCATTAGAATTTCTTAGCATTTAGAATTAAATTCATAAAAACATATCATAAAAAAATAGGGTCCATTTCCTGGTCAGGTCAATAAGATCATGAAAGATTTTTTATTTATTTCTTATTTTACATAAAATGGATTTACCCGGATCAATACATGATTTTCTTTTAGTCTTTCTAGGATTGGTTATTATATTAGGAGGTTTAGGGGTGGTATTACTTACTAATACAATTTATTCTGCCTTTTCATTGGGATTGGTTCTTGTTTGTATATCTTTATTATATATTTCATCAAACTCCCATTTTATAGCGGCCGCACAGCTCCTTATTTACGTGGGAGCTATAAATGTTTTAATCATATTTGCTGTGATGTTTATGAATGGTTCAGCATCTTACAACGATTTTACTCTTTGGACTGTTGGGGATGGGGTGACTGCGATGGTTTGTGCAAGTATTTTTGCTTCACTAATTACTATTATTACAGATACGTCATGGTACGGTATTATTTGGACTACAAGATCAAACCAGATTATAGAACAAGATTTTTTAAGTAATAGTCAACAAATTGGGATTCATTTATCAACAGATTTTTTCCTTCCATTTGAACTCATTTCCATAATTCTTTTAGTTGCTTTGATAGGTGCAATTGCTATGGCTCGTCAGTAATA